TGCTATCGTACATGTCTCATTTCAAGATTTATTGCCTGGAATCTTATTTCCGTTATACTTACTCTAAAAAATAGAAGAAAGTAATCATGTGTAGTAAAATTCCTAGGATTATCTATCTAAGTGTTTATAATGTATTGGTGGTGGTATATCTATATAGAAATAAATAGAATAGTACACTTTTTTGATTGGATACAAAAAGAGAAACCTAGTTGTTTTATGTTTTACTAGGTACGGTATACCAATCAAAAAGCCTATTTGACAATGTTTATACGAAAAGTTATAATTTTTTTTTTTTTTTTAGCGGGCTCATATTAGGATTTTGACTCCCAAAATCCATCAGAATTGGGTAGATATACAAAAAAGTATCACCAATTCCGAGATTGTGCACAGGAAAATTCATAGGTAATTAATTTACCAATACAAAGATTAATGAAGAAAAATGAGTTTGTTTATCCGAAATTATAAGACTACTGCTTGGATCTATTGACATGCGTTTTTGTTTTCATTTGTATGCTCTGCTGTAAATAATCTCCGTGAGCGAACTTATGGAAATAGATTTTTTTTTCGATAAAACAAGTCACTCCACAATTCCAAACAAGAAAAGAATACGGAAATGACAACTATAAAATTTTTGTATCATTTTATTTCATTTAGGGCTATACGGACTCGAACCGTAGACCTTCTCGGTAAAACAGATCAAACTTTTTATTATCAAAATGAGTCGAACTATTTCAAAAACCCAACATGCAGTTTTTTGCATTGGGCTCTTTCATTAACTAATAGAAATATCAGCTAGTCTGCCATATTTTTTTTTTTGAAAGAAAGATTAAGGAGATGGTTCCATGCCCTTTGATTCATTACTGATCTAGGAGCACTGCCAAAGTGTTTCAAAGAAGGGTTATCTTGACGTAGGTCTGCTATGGCCTTGATCAACCTAAGTTAAATAGAGTCTCTATCGGCTCTGCTTAAAGCATAAAATATGCAACTTTATACACCTTAAAGCTCATAGGATGAAAAGAGATTATTTTGAAGTCCTTGTGCTCATTCTGCCTAGCATTGAATAAACTGAATATTCACCCTATCAATATCTCAAATCAAAGGCCCGGTTTCTTTGGCGCATAACTAAATAGGCACCGAACCTTTTGTCAGGCTATTGTTCCCTCAAAGTCATGGAGTAAGACATTAATTTCTCAAGAAGATCAAATCTTTTGATTACATGATGGACTTCTCTGAAAAACATTGGCGCACGTGTAAACGAGTTGCTCTACCAACTGAGCTATAGCCCTTGTGCTTGTAATACATATTTTATTATCTAGATAATTTCTTGTCAAGATGAATATTCTACGATCCAACATCATAGCTCTTTGATCTTTTTGATTGATATTGCTTATAAATAATATTCCATTTATAATCCATCGACGGGATGGGTCCCGTTTGTTTCTCTTTGTCATAATAAATTACCTACTTAACTCAGTGGTTAGAGTATTGCTTTCATACGGCAGGAGTCATTGGTTCAAATCCAATAGTAGGTAGAACTTATTAGATAGCAGAGTCAACGGTATCTAATAAGTTTTTATATTCATCTCTTAAATTAATTGACATTTGCATCAGAATTTAATTTCACTGGATTCTATTTGATTGTATTCAATTGGCAGTTCAAAAGAACTTAGAAACAAAATCTCTTTTGCTTAGTCGGGTACACAAACGAATTATGAAATTGTATTGATAGCCTCTACTCGTGTCCTAGCTCGTCTGAGAGCTAGATTTGCCTCAATTGTTTGTCTCTTACCTTCAGCTTTCTTCAAATTAGTTTCCGCGTTTTCAAGAGTTTGTTGAGCTTCTTGGGGATCAATGTCACTACCCTTCTCTGCATCATTTACTAAAATCGTGATCTCATTATTACCGATTCTAGCAAAACCACCCATCAGAGCCATCGTTAGCCATTGGTTGTTAAGGCGTATTCTTAAAATACCTATATCTACAGCTGTAGCAATAGGAGCGTGGTTTGGTAATACGCCAATTTGTCCACTATTAGTAGATAAAATGATTTCTTTCACTTCGGAATCCCAAACAATTCGATTAGGGGTCAGTACACAAAGATTTAAGGTCATTTATTCGATTTGCTCTCCATTTCTAAGTTCATAGCCTTCGCGGTAGCTTCATCGATGTTACCTACCAAATAAAAAGCCTGCTCAGGAAGACCATCTAATTCCCCCGAAAGGATTAATTTAAACCCTCTAATTGTTTCTGCTAAACCAACATATTTTCCCGGAGAACCGGTAAAAACTTCTGCTACGAAAAAGGGTTGGGAGAAAAAACGTTCAATTTTTCTTGCTCGTGCTACGGTTAAACGATCCTCTTCGGATAATTCGTCCAACCCGAGGATAGCTATAATGTCTTGAAGTTCTTTGTAACGTTGTAAAGTTTCCTTAACTCTTTGAGCAGTTTCATAATGTTCCTCACCAACAATCCGAGGTTGGAGCATAGTTGACGTTGAATC